CCCAACGAATCGATTTTGGTTAGAATAATTAACCGAATTAATTAAATAATTCTGTTGATACATTCGAATAATTAAACGTTTCACAAGTACTGAACTAGATTTATTGTCATAACCAAAAATTTCCACGGGTTCGTAAAAAATCGAATCGTTTAAACCATGATCATGAGCAAACGCATAAATATACTCCTGAAAAAGAAACGGATATAGGAAGTGTTGTTGCCGAGATCTATCTTTTTCTAAATATCCTTGTAATTCTTCCATTTACATTTCTACTTGAGCCAGAGGCAGGAGGTTTTTCTTGGTTTATCAAATGATACATACATAGTGCAATATGGTCAGAACAGGGTATTATGTATTGTATTATGTATATAGTATAGTAAGAAAAAAATATATACCCCGGAAAAGAAAGAGGGAGTCCAATCAACAGATCTTTTTACCTTCCTTTTCTATCCAATTGGTTTATGTTCGTTATAATTACAACAGGAGAAAAAATCCTTTATTTTTGCAACCCAATCGCTCTTTTGACTTTGGAATAAATTCTCTTTATCAATATACTGTTTCTTCTACACATCCGTCTACAATCCATAATAAAGAATAATTAGGATTCTGAAAAAAAAAAGAAAAAATCAATGGTTCACTCACAGGAGAACCCACTCTTTCCCGCATTAGGCACTAATTCATTTTTAACATCTAATTAGATCGGGTAATCATTCCAATTAAGAACATAAGCTCGTTGCTTTTTATTTTACCAGAATTGGAGCCATAGAGCTCTATCCATTTATTCACTAGACCCAACTGTAAATGTGAATTTCTTTTGTCCCCTTCCAAAAATCAAAACAATCTTTTGAAACTGTAATGATTCGGTAAGGATAAACTCAAAGTTCTACTTTAACTTTGACTTTCATTTCAAATTAAATAAATTAATAAAATAGAAAATCTAATAAAATAATAAATTGATTTTATTACGACATGCTGTTTTTTCCATTCATTACCCTTGAGGATCAGTCGTGGTCTTATAGACTATACCAATAGTCTGGACGAATTCGTTGCTTCATCCAAATGTGTAAAAGATCATAGTCGCACTTAAAAGCCGAGTACTCTACCGTTGAGTTAGCAACCCGGATAAATAGGATATGTAGATATGATCGAAATATAAAAATCAATTGAATTGCACTGCACGACCCTATCAAAACATTGAACTAGCAACACATCGAAAAGAAGGATTTTCTGATCAATTAGAAACACAAAATACCAAAATTAGCAGATCGGATTAAAAATATTCCTAATCGAAATGTAAAAATTATGACAGACCACCCATTTTTTATCAAATTCTTTTTTTATTTTCCCTAAGAAAATACATCTTGTATGAGAGTAAATGCAGCAAGGCAAACCCATCATTTGAGTGGAGGAAACAAAAAAAACCAATATGGGGTGGGGATAAACAGCCCTATTTATCTACGATCGAATTATATTTGTTCGATACACCATTGTCAATATAAAAGCAATGTTGAGAAAGTAAATCAAGTAAATAAAATAAAGACTTGTGTTGGATTGGCACAACATAAATAAGAAATTGGAATGGGAAAAATTAAGGAAAAGGTAAATAAAAAATCCCCGGTTTATTCAATCAATAAAAGTAGGATAAGCAAGCTTAACCCCTTGTTTGTTGTTAAATTCAATTCCCCCACCAAAATATGAATAAAGCAAGAAAAAGGAAAATGGTGTGTAAATAGAAATAATTACACAAGGATAGATACTAGTTACCCTTCCCTACTTTATTTTATTTATTTAATAATTTTGTTCTTTCCTTTAATTAACTCAAAGTTCTTTCTTTAAAGAATTCTGCCTTCTTTAAAATATCATAAACAGTTCCTGTAGGTTGAGCACCTTTTTCAAGGAAATATAGAATAGCAGGAACATTTAAATAAGTTTGATTCTTTATCGGATCGTAAAAACCTACTTTTTGAAGATCTCTTCCTTCTCTTCGGAATCGAACATCAATTGCAACGATTCGATAGATGGCTCATTGGGATAGATGTAAATAAACAATGCCCCCCCTAGAAACGTATAGGAGGTTTTTTCCTCATACGGCTCGAGAAAAATGATTCCAATTTCTGTATATAATAGCAAGTGGATCCATAAAATAATGAATTTTACTATAATTTGAATTGAGTACTTTTTTCTTCTTACTTACAGAAAAAGGAAGAAATCTCATTCATACTCATAACTCAAGTTGGGTAATTCTGACAAGAAAATCCTTAGACATTTATTGAGCCGTCTCTAAACTCTTTTGTTTGTCTCATTTTGAATCTATTTTTATTCCTCAGTCTGATCCAATTGTTGAGACAATTGAAAATAGTGTTTCCTTGTTTCGGAATCCTTTATCCTTGCTTTGTGAAATCATTGGGTTTAGACATTACCTCGGGGATCCTTATTCCTTTCAAAATGGCAGCAACATACCTTTTTTTGTTATTTCTTTCTATATAAATAGAATACGAATGATTGATTCCCTTGTGATACACTTTTCATCGAAATAGTTTTACCAATTTCGAAAAATTTGACTTTTCAAACTTGTTCTGAATTTGAACCTTTCGATTTAGAATTTATATATTTATATATAGTGAGGATATACTTACAGAGTTGGTCTAACTTATTGATTTTCACTAACCCTAGATTCTTTCCCTTGAAAAATGAATCAATCCTTTCTTCTCGAGCTTCATCATGTACTATTTACTTATAACCCAACACAAATTAGGTTCCGGGCAGAACAGAACAAACTATGTCGAGCCAAGAGCATCTTCATTACTATAGAAGATGGCGGATGTAAAAATCCACAGCCGACCATGTCCTTCAAGTCGCACGTTGCTTTCTACCACATCGTTTCAAACGAAGTTTTACCATAACATTCCTCTAATTGAAATTTCAAAGCGGTATGGAATTGATTCAATATAAAATCATGAATAGTCATTGGTTCAACCGGTATATAATATTTCTATCTACGGATAAATAAGTATTTATCCGGATAAGGGTCAGCAAGGATCAAATTTATTGAATTTAACCCCATATTCTATCATATGAATTGAATGAAAATAAAGATATTCAATTTTACCCACATTTGACACTTGATTCCGTTTGTGAGAAACCAAACGAATTCTCAGATATGATTCTTAGAACCATTCTGAAAATTAATAAGAAAAGATTTTTCCCTTTAACAAATTATTGTTTCATGTGGAATGCAGTGTGATCCCATCTTTCGTTTCATGAAAAACGATCTGGGACGGAAGGATTCGAACCTCCGAATAACGGGACCAAAACCCGCTGCCTTACCGCTTGGCCACGCCCCATTTTGATTTCTATTCGATATTAATCAACACTAATATTGGTATTGGTTATTCGTCAATCCCAACCCAAATACACAAAAACATATGGGATATTTTGTTGCTAGGATTCAAGACATGTAGATATAGAATCAAAAAAATTCATTGATCATTACATAGAATTCAATTAAGATATTGTATGAAAGTTGAATTCCTTATATTCTCATTTTAGAATGATAATGGGGGGAGGGATTTTTTATTTGGGAAAGTCCGAACCGAAGAAAAAGAAGGATTTCTTGATCTGCCTTTTTCATTTTTCCCTTATAAAAATAACTCAAAATTATCTAATCCACAAGAACGAAATGCTTGTTATGCTTAATATCTTTAGTTTAATCGGTATCTGTCTTAATTCTGTCCTTTATTCGAGTAGTTTTTTCTTCGCCAAATTGCCCGAAGCTTATGCCATTTTCAATCCAATCGTAGATGTTATGCCTGTCATACCTGTACTCTTTTTTCTCTTAGCCTTTGTTTGGCAAGCCGCTGTAAGTTTTCGATGAAATCTTTAATACTCTGCTAAATTGATGATGTATTTGATAAAAAAATTCTAAAAATTGATAAGATCAGATAAGTCTTACATTACGAACCCTCGATTCAAAAATCGAAATTCTTGTATATTGAATGAATAACCGCAGCGATGAATTTGGATCAGCCTTTTCCCCGTTCTGACCTTCCGGTGAGTATGGACTATTAGGTACTCCATAATACCTAATTATTGATATGACAAGAAATTTCGGGTAATGAATGAATCAAAATCTTATTACAAAAAAATTCGTTTTATTTTTCATTTTTTGGGGTGTCAAAACAAAAAAAAATGGTATATGTGGTAAAAAATAGGCAATCTATTCCCCTTTTTCAAAAAAAAATGATCTTGGAGATTGTGTAATGCTTACTCTCAAACTCTTTGTTTACACAGTAGTGATATTCTTTGTTTCCCTTTTTATCTTTGGATTCTTATCTAATGATCCAGGACGCAATCCTGGACGTGAGGAATAAAAAATTTCTAGTTTTTTTTTGCTTTTTTATAAATTAATTCTTAATAATCTTATTTGTTTCATACATTTAACTATGATAAAATCAAGGGATGAGAATCTTTTCGAATTCGAAAATACCAAGTGATCAGAGAAAGCGGAAAGAGAGGGATTCGAACCCTCGGTACAAATAATTTGTACAACGGATTAGCAATCCGCCGCTTTAGTCCACTCAGCCATCTCTCCTAATTCCAAATTGAAAATTTGTTATGTGATGTAACACGTGAAATAAAGATTGATAAAAATCCACCTTCTTCTCTTTATTTTCTTTTTTCATTTTATTTTTATTTATTTAATCTTATTTAACTTTATTATTATTATTTATTTTATTATATTATTCTATTTTAATAAAAAAAAATATTATTATATTATTAAAATAGAAATTAGAAATATTCTAATAAATAATAGAAATTTTTTAAATAGCTATTAAAATTTAAACTTAAACAAAGTATTTAATATTTAGATAAAATAATTTAAATAATAAAATAATTTAAATAAAATAAAAGTAAAGGTATATATTTATACTAAGAGGTATATATTTATTATAGTATAAATATATTATGTATAATAAAATATGTAAAAATATGTATAAGAA